TCCTGAATAATCTCATTTTTCAATTATTCAACCATTTCATTTTACCAAGTTCAATGTTAGTCAGATTAGTCAACATTTATATGTTTCGATGCAACAACAAGATGTTATTTGTAACAAGTAGTTTTGTTGGTTGGTTAATTGGTCACATTTTATTCATGAAATGGGTTGGATTGGTATTAGGCTGGATACAGCAAAATAATTCTATTAGATCTAATGTACTTATTAGATCTAATAAGTACCTTGTGTCAGAATTGAGAAATTCTATGGCTCGAATCTTTAGTATTCTCTTATTTATTACCAGTGTCTACTATTTAGGCAGAATACCGTCACCCATTGTTACTAAGAAACTGAAAGAAACCTCAGAAACGGAAGAAACAGATGTAGAAATAGAAACAACTTCCGAAACGAAGGGGACTAAACAGGAACAAGAGGGATCCACCGAAGAAGATCCTTCCCCTTCCCTTTTTTCGGAAGAAAAGGAGGATCCGTACAAAATCGATGAAACGAAAGAGATACGAGTGAATGGAAAGGAAAAAACAAAGGATCAATTCCACTTTAAAGAGACACGCTATAAAAATAGACCCGTTTATGAAACTTATTATCTGGATGGGAATCAAGAACAAGAAAATTCAAAGTTAGAAATATTTAAAAAAAGCGATCTCTTCTGGTTTGAAAAACCTATTGTGACTATTCTTTTCGACTATAAACGGTGGAATCGTCCGTTGCGGTATATAAAAAACAATCGATTTGAAAATTATGTAAGAAATGAAATGTCACAATATTTTTTTTATACATGTCAAAGTGATGGAAAAGAAAGAATATCTTTTACGTATCCCCCCAGTTTGGCAACCTTTTTTGAAATGATACAAAGTAAAATGTCTCTGTTCAGAAAAGAAAAATTACCTTATAATGAATTTTATAATCAGTGGAGGAATGAACATAAAAAGAAAAAGCTAAACAATAAATTTTTAAATAGAGTAAAAGCTCTCGACAAAACTCTAAATAAAGAATTTATTGTTATGAATGTACTCGAAAAAAGAACTAGATTGTGTAATGATAAGACTAAAAAAGAATACTTAAAAAAAATATATGATCCTTTCTTGAATGGGCCCTACCGGGGACGGATCAAAAAATTGTTTACACCTTCAATCATAAATGAAGCTTCTATAAAAAATTCCATAGAAAGGGTTTGTATAAATAAAATTCATGGTATCCTTCTTATTATTAATTACTTAGAATTTGAACAAAAAACAAATCCATTTGATATAAATGATAGAAAATCATTAGTAACAGAAATTGGTTATTTATTGAATTTAATCAATGAATTGGCTGTAAAATCAACATCAAGTTTAAATTTTCAAAAACTTTTTTTACTTCCAGAACACGAACAAGTAAGAATTCATTCAGAGGATCAATTAAAAATTTTAAATTTTTTATTCGATGCAGTTAGAATTGTTCCGAACGATAAAACAATAAAAAAAAAATCTATTGAAATAAAAGAAATTAATAAAAAAGTTCCTCGGTGGTCATACAAATTAATCAACGACTTAGAACAACAAGAGGGAGAAACCGAGGAAAGTGTGGTAGAGGATCATGAGATTCGTTCAAGAAAAGCCAAACGCGTAGTGATTTTTACTGATAACCACCAGAATACTGATGCTTATACCAATACCCAAGAAACTAATAATACTGATCAAACAGACGAAATTGCTTTAATACGTTATTCACAACAATCGGACTTTCGTCGAGACATAATCAAAGGCTCTATGCGCGCTCAAAGGCGTAAAACAGTTACTTGGAAACTTTTTCAAGCAAATGTACATTCCCCCCTTTTTTTGGACCGAATAGACACATCTTTTTTTTTTTTTTTTGATATTTCGGCGCATATGAAAATAATTTTTAGAAATTGGATGCGGAAAAACACGGAATTTTCGGATTATACAGAGAAAAAAAAAGAAGAGGACAAAAAAGAAGAAGACAAAAGAAAGGAGAAAGCGCGTATAGAAATAGCAGAAGCCTGGGATAGTATTTTACTTGCTCAAGTACTAAGAGGTTTTTTGTTAGTAACCCAATCAATTCTTAGAAAATATATTATATTACCTTCATTGATAATAGCTAAAAATATAGTCCGTATACTATTATTTCAATTTCCTGAATGGTCTGAGGATTTAAAGGATTGGAATAGAGAAATGCATATTAAATGTACCTATAATGGCGTTCAATTATCAGAAAAAGAATTTCCAAAAAACTGGTTAACAGACGGTATTCAGATCAAGATCCTATTTCCTTTTATTCTTAAACCTTGGCACAGATCTAAACTACAAGCCCCTTATAATGATCCAATGAAAAAGAAGGATCAAAAAAATGATTTTTGCTTTTTAACAGTTTTTGGAATGGAAACTGAACTACCTTTTGGTTCTCCCAGAAAAAAACTTTCATTTTTTGAACCCATTTTTAAAGAACTAAAAAAAAAATTAAAAAAATTGAAAAAGAAATGTTTTATAATTCTAAGAATTTTAAAAGAACAAAAAAAGTTGTTTCTAAATGTCTCAAAAGAAACAAAAAAATGGATCATTAAAAGCATTCTGTTTATAAAAGAAATAATAAAAGAACTCTCAAAAATAAACCCAATTATATTATTTGGATTTGGATTGAGAGAAATAGAAGTATATGAATTGAGTGAAACTAAAAAAGATTCTATAATTGGTAATGGGATGATTCATGAATCGTCGATTCAAATTATATCTCAAGGTTGGACAAATTATTCATTAACAGAAAAAAAAATGCAAGATCTAACTGATAGAACAAATACAATAATAAATCAAATAGAAAAAATTACAAAAGAAAATAAAAAAGGAACTCCAGATATAAATTTTATTTCTAACAAAATAAGTTATGATAATAAAGGATCAGAATCACAAAAAAATATTTGGCAGATATTAAAAAGACAAAATGTTAGATTAATACGTAAGTCACATTATTTTATAAAATATTTCATTGAAAGGATATACATAGATATCTTTCTATGTATCATTAATATTCCTAGCATCAATACACAACTTTTTCTTGAATCAACAAAAAAAATTATTAATAAATACATTAACGATAATGAAACAAATCACGAAAGAATTGATAAAACAAATCAAAGTGTAATTCCCTTTATTTCGACTATAAAAAAGTCACTTACTAATACTAATATTAGTAACAAGAATTCAAAGACTTTTTGCGACTTATCTTGCTTTTCACAAGCATATGTGTTTTATAAATTATCACAAACTCAACTTATTAACTTATATAAGTTAAAATCTGTATTTCAATATAACGGAATGTCCCTTTTTCTTAAGAATGAAATAAAGGATTTTTTTGTTGTAACACAAGAACTATTTCATTCCGAATTAAGACATAAGAATCTTCGCAATTATGGAATGAATCAATGGACAAATTGGTTAAGGAGTCAGTATCAATGTGATGTATCTCATATTAAATGGTCTAGATTAGTACCACAAAAATGGCGAAATATATTCAATCAACACTGTATGGCTCAAAATAAAGATTTATGTTATTTATATGAAAAGGATCGATTAATTAACTACGAAAAAAATTTCGAAACAGATTCATTACTGAATCAAAAAGATAATTTTAAAAAACAATATAGATATGATATTTTAGCATATAAATCTATTAATTATGAAGATAAGAAGGACTCTTATATTTATGGATCACCATTACAAGTAAAAAATAACCAAGATATTTTTTATAATTACAACACACATACACAAAAATCATTTAATATGCCGGAAGGTATTCCTATTATCCCTTATCTAGTAGAAGATGATATTAGAGATATGGAGATAAATCCGGATAGAAAATATTTTGATTGGAGAATTTTACATTTCTGTCTTAAAAATAAGGTCGATATTGACTCCTGGATCGATATTGATACTGACACTAACAGTAATAAATATACTAAGACTAGGGTTAATAAGTATCAAATAATTGATAAAATCAATAAGAGGGGTCTTTTTTATCTCACGATTCAGCAAGATCAAGAAATCAACCTATCCAATCAAAAAAACCTTTTTGATTGGATGGGGATGAATGAAGAAATACTAAGTTGTCCCATATCAAATATGGAATTTTGGTTCTTCCCAGAATTGGGGATACTTTATAATACGTATAAAATTAAACCGTGGGTTATACCAATTAAATTACTAGTTTTAAATTCTAATATAAATGAAAATGATAGTAAAAACAAAAGCATCGCCGGAAATAAAAAAAGGGATCCTTTTATATCAATATCGGAAAATTCAAAAAAATCTTTTGAATTAGAAAACCGAAATCAAGGGGAAAAAGAATACGCGGTCCAAGCAGATTTAAAATCTGCTCTTTCAAACCAAGAAAAAGATGTTGAAGAAGATTATACGGGATCGTACATGAAAAAAAATAGAAATAAAAAGCAATACAAGATCAATACAAAAGCGGAGTTTGATTTCTTCCTAAAAAGGTATTTGCATTTTCAATTGAGATGGGATGATTCTTTAAATAAAAAAATAAGCAATAACATCAAAGTATATTGTCTCCTGCTTAGACTGATAAATCCAAGAGAAATTACTATATCCTCTATTCAAAGAGGCGAAATGAGTCCGGATATTCTGATGATTCAGAAAGATTTAACTCTTACAGAATTGATTAAAAGGGGAATTTTGATTATTGAACCAATTCGTCTATCTATAAAAAATGATGGAAAATTTATTATCTATCAAACCATTGGTATTTCATTAGTTCATAAAAGCAAACACCAAATTAATCAAAGATACCGAGAAAAAAAACATGCCGATAAGAATTCTGATGAAGCCATTACAAAACATCAAAAGATGACTGGAAATAGAGATAAAAATCATTATGATTTGTTTGTTCCTGAAAATATTTTATCACCTAGACGTCGTAGAGAATTGAGAATTCTAATTTGTTTCAATTCTGAGAATAGACATAGAAATGCAGCATTTTGTAATGGGAATAAGGTAAACAGTCAAGTTTTGGATAAAAGCAAAAACTATAAAAAAAAACTTATTAAATTTAAGTTATTTCTTTGGCCCAATTATCGATTAGAAGATTTGGCTTGTATGAATCGTTATTGGTTTAATACCAATAATGGCAGTCGTTTCAGTATGGTAAGGGTACATATGTATCCGCGATTTAAAATGCATTAATAGTACATTCTTGCTATATTTCCCATACTATATATGATCTATGACGACAAAGAGATGCACACACGCATTGTCTTACATTCCATCGTTCCATTCTGATACACGATACTAATTAAATGACATATCAATTTGATCTAGAAATGAATCAACAAAATATTATTATTTTAGGTCTAAATTTTTATCTTTTGTGAGTGCAGAAAACAACCATCCTTTATGTATACCCTTTTCAAATCCAAATAAATAAAAATTTAATTTTATTAAAAAAAATTATAAATTAATAACAAAATTAATATTTTTGTATATACAAAATAAAAATGAGAGGCATTATTATTACTGATCAATAAAGATATCTATCAATAAAAATTTATTAAAATAAAAAGAGGGGGGCGAGAAGATTTCATTTTATGGTAAAAAATCCATTCATCTCAGTTATTTCACAAGAAGAAAAAGACGAAAACAGAGGATCCACTGAATTTCAAATAGTTAGTTTCACCAATAGGATACGAAGACTTACTTCACATTTAGAATTACACAAAAAAGACTATTTATCTCAGAGAGGTTTACGTAAAATTCTGGGAAAACGCCAACGACTGCTGTCTTATTTGTCAAAGAAAAATAGAATATGTTATAAAGAATTAATTAATCGGTTGGATATTCGGGAGTCAAAAACCCGTTAATTTGAAGAGGCATTTTAAATTATTTGATTTATTAGATCTTGAATTTTAATGAACTTTTTTTCGTTTTCAGCAATTCATGAAAGAATGAATCGAGGAAAAACCGATGAATATACCAGCTACAAGAAAAGACCTCATGATAGTCAATATGGGCCCCCACCACCCATCAATGCATGGTGTTCTTAGACTCATCATTACTCTAGATGGTGAAGATGTTATTGATTGTGAACCAATATTGGGTTATTTACACCGAGGGATGGAAAAAATTGCGGAAAACCGAACAATTATACAATATTTGCCTTATGTAACACGTTGGGATTATTTAGCTACTATGTTCACAGAAGCAATAACTGTAAATGGACCGGAACAGTTGGGAAATATTCAAGTACCTAAAAGAGCTAGCTATATCAGAATAATTATGTTGGAGTTGAGTCGTATAGCTTCTCATCTGTTATGGCTTGGTCCTTTTATGGCGGATATTGGTGCACAAACTCCCTTTTTCTATATTTTCAGAGAAAGAGAATTAGTATATGATCTATTCGAAGCTGCCACCGGTATGAGAATGATGCATAATTATTTTCGTATCGGAGGAGTAGCGGCCGATCTACCTCATGGTTGGATAGATAAATGTTTGGATTTCTGCGATTATTTTTTAACAAGAGTTGCTGAATATCAAAAACTTATTACACGAAATCCTATTTTTTTAGAACGAGTCGAGGGAGTAGGCATTATTGGTAGAGAGGAAGTAATAAATTGGGGTTTATCGGGACCAATGCTGCGAGCTTCCGGAATACAATGGGATCTTCGTAAAGTTGATCATTATGAATGTTACGACGAATTTGATTGGGAGGTACAGTGGCAAAAAGAAGGAGATTCATTGGCTCGTTATCTAGTCCGAATTGGTGAAATGATAGAATCTATAAAAATTATTCAACAGGCTCTGGAAGGAATTCCAGGGGGACCCTATGAGAATTTAGAAATACGATACTTTGATAGAGAAAGGAATCCGGAATGGAATGATTTTGAATATAGATTTATTAGTAAAAAGCCTTCTCCTACATTCGAATTGCCGAAACAAGAACTTTATGTGAGAGTCGAAGCCCCAAAGGGAGAGCTGGGAATTTTTCTGATAGGGGATCAGAGTGGTTTTCCTTGGAGATGGAAAATCCGACCCCCGGGTTTTATCAATTTGCAAATTCTTCCTCAGTTAGTTAAAAGAATGAAATTGGCTGATATTATGACGATACTAGGTAGTATAGATATCATTATGGGAGAAGTTGATCGTTGAAATGATAATTGATACACCAGAAGTACAAGATATTGATTCTTTTTCTAGATTAGAGTTTTTAAAAGAGGTTTATGGAATTATATGGGTGCTTATTCCTATTTTGACTCTTGTATTGGGAATCACAATAGGCGTACTGGTAATTGTATGGTTAGAAAGAGAAATATCCGCAGGGATACAACAACGTATTGGACCTGAATACGCCGGCCCTTTTGGAATTCTTCAAGCTCTAGCAGATGGGGCAAAACTAGTTTTCAAAGAAAATCTTCTTCCATCTAGGGGGGATACCCGTTTATTCAGTATCGGGCCATCCATAGCAGTCATATCAATTTTAGTAAGCTATTCAGTAGCTCCTTTTGGCTATCACCTTGTTTTAGCGGATCTCAATATCGGTGTTTTTTTATGGATTGCCATTTCTAGTATTGCTCCAATTGGACTTCTTATGTCAGGATACGGGTCAAATAATAAATATTCCTTTTTAGGTGGTCTACGAGCTGCTGCTCAATCGATTAGTTATGAAATACCATTAACTTTATGTGTGTTATCAATATCTCTACGTGCGATTCGTTGATACATAGACATAAACTTTTCTTTATTCCTTCCTTTCAAATCAAAGAAAGGGTTGGAATGAATTAAGTAGATATCTTCATTTTTTTTATTCATTATTCGGGTTGATGAACTAAATCAAATAGTTATATGAGTGAAAGAAAACAGTTTATATATAAATTCGCAGTAAAAAGATTGAGTCTCATTTTCTATGTATAAGAGTTAGAGAGTTAAGCGGAAATAAACATAAACAGAAGCGACCGTTTCCCCCAAGATTGGTTGATTAGTCATCCTGACTTGAAGCGGGCTCAAAAGATCAACCGTATTGAGTTTTCACTATCATTTGTATGTATTATATTACCACAGGGGGGGGGTTGAACAAAAACGAGTGGGTGGTTAGAAACACCAAGATATGTAAAGGATTAGTATTAGTAATAGAGATTATGTAAATTCTCCAAAAGGACATTTTTACATAATATACAAACAAAGAATACTCATTGGGGCTTTAAGTTGGTAGAAATGATCAGGCAATACTCCCCACGACACGATTCCAATCCAGAGTATGCTCCTATCCACCGATTAAATAAATAACTATTGGGAACGAAATAATCCTTTACTTTATTTTGTAAGCCCCCTTTTTCTCAGAAATAGAAAGAAGAATAGGAACGAAAAAAAGAGAAATAAATCCAATTCCAATAAAAAAAAAGATACCTTTTTTATTTCCCAGATACATATTAATAGATATAGAATTTGTGTCATAATTCATGAATTAATTATAGAATTTTTTTCGTACGTGAAATAAACGGGTTATTGATATTTCTACAAGAAGTATTTTATTGAAGAATTAAGTTATTACTCAACAAAGAAGAATTTTAATTCTTATTGAAATTATTAAAGTTAAAGAAAGGGTGAGATCGATTCAGAAGTACTTTTTTATTTATTATTAAATAATTATAACAGACAGAATTCAATTGGTCTAATTTAGGACCGTCCAATAGATTTTGACTTTATACATCCTACAAACGTACCAAGATAAAATAATACTGACGCGATCCTTAGATTTATTTCTGGCCTTTAAGGAGCCGTATGAGGTGAAAATCTCATGTACGGTTCTGTAATAGCGATGATAACAGTAATGGTATCACCGACTATAATTATCTAACAGTTCAAGTACAATTGATATAGTTGAGGCGCAATCAAAATACGGTTTTTGGGGATGGAATTTGTGGCGTCAGCCTATAGGGTTTATTATTTTTATCATTTCTTCCCTAGCAGAATGTGAGAGATTACCTTTTGATTTACCCGAAGCAGAAGAAGAATTAGTAGCAGGTTATCAAACCGAATACTCGGGTATAAAATTTGGTTTATTTTATGTTGCTTCCTATCTAAACCTATTAGTTTCTTCATTATTTGTAACAGTTCTTTACTTGGGAGGTTGGAATATCTCTATTCCGGACATATATGTTTCTGAGCTTTTTGAAATAAATAAAACATGTGGAGTTTTTGGAGCGACAATTGGTATCTTTATTACATTAGCTAAAACTTATTTGTTCTTGTTCATTCCTATCACAACAAGATGGACTTTACCGAGGCTAAGAATGGACCAACTATTGAATCTTGGATGGAAATTTCTTTTACCTATTTCTCTCGGTAATCTATTATTAACAACTTCTTCCCAACTCTTTTCGCTGTAAGGTAAATTTACAACTTGTCTCAAACAAGAGAAATAAACAAACATAAAATTATTCATAATATATATTAATGATATGTTCTCTATGGTAACTGGGTTCATGAATTATGGTCAACAAACAGTACGAGCTGCAAGGTACATTGGTCAAAGTTTCATGATTACTTTATCTCACGCAAATCGTTTACCTGTAACTATTCAATATCCTTATGAAAAATTAATCACCGCGGAGCGTTTCCGCGGTCGAATCCATTTTGAATTTGATAAATGTATTGCTTGTGAAGTATGTGTTCGTGTATGTCCTATAGATCTACCCGTTGTTGATTGGAAATTGGAAACTGATATTCGCAAGAAACGGTTGCTTAATTACAGTATTGATTTCGGAGTCTGTATATTTTGTGGTAATTGCGTTGAGTATTGTCCAACAAATTGTTTATCAATGACTGAAGAATATGAACTTTCTACTTATGATCGTCACGAATTGAATTATAATCAAATTGCTTTGGGTCGTTTACCAATGTCAGTAATTGACGATTATACAATTCGAACAATTTTTAATTCGCCTCAAAAAAAAATAAGTAAATCTCTTGATTAAAGAATAATTTATAATTACTTTACTAAGACTATTACTTTACTAATAAATAATACTAAGGTTCATTTTTTTTTTTTGATCTAATCTAAAGGAATCGGGTTTCTTTCGTTTTGTTTGGTCAATAACTAAAAATCTCCACTATTGATTAGTTGGTTAAGAATCACGTCTTAATTTGGATTGAAAATCCATTAATTAATATATCTGTAATTATTTTTACATATATAGTTTCAAATGAGAACTACTCTTTCAGATAACGAATTAAATTAGTCCAATAATTGTACTTACATTTATTCATATCCCTTAGGATTTAATTAGGAATTGCTCAAAAATTATAATTTTTTTCTGTTCGGATTTCAATAAGGTCATGAAAAACATTTAGATTTATTTATCTCTTATTTTACATATAATGGATTTGCCCGGACCAATACATGATTTTCTTTTAGTCTTTCTGGGATCGGTTCTTATACTAGGAGGTATGGGAGTGGTATTATTTACCAACCCCATTTATTCTGCCTTTTCATTGGGACTGGTTCTTGTTTGTATATCCTTATTCTATATTCTATTAAACTCCTATTTTGTAGCTGCTGCACAACTTCTTATTTACGTGGGAGCTATAAATGTTTTAATCGTATTTGCTGTGATGTTTATGAATGGTTCAGAATATTACAAAGATTTGAATCTTTGGACCGTTGGGGCTGGGGTTACTTTGCCAGTTTGTACAAGTATTTTTGTTTTACTCATGATTACTATTACAGATACGTCATGGTACGGGATTATTTGGACTACAAGATCAAACCAGATTATAGAACAAGATTTGATAAGTAATAGTCAACAAATTGGAATTCATTTATCAACGGATTTTTTTCTTCCGTTTGAATTCGTTTCGATAATTCTTTTAGCCGCTTTGATAGGTGCAATTGCCGTGGCGCGACAGTAATAAATCTATAGAATTGGCAACAGCAATCCAAATAAAACTGTGTTCTGTTTTATTACATTTATTTCCCTTCAATTAAAGGTTCTTTATGTCTAAAATATAAATTATTTTATTCAATCTATTCTATTACCAATAGAATATATTCCTTTGTTCCGTACTTTTTTTTATTCTAGTCAATTGAATCTGTTTAATTGTTGTTCAGTTCATATTGAAATGAATCGAAATTGATAAGGAGTTGGTCAATGATGCTCGAGCATGTACTTGTTTTGAGTGCCTACTTATTTTCTATCGGTATCTATGGATTGATCACGAGTCGAAATATGGTTAGAGCCCTTATGTGTCTTGAACTTATATTGAATGCGGTTAATATAAATTTCGTAACATTTTCTGATTTTTTTGATAGTCGCCAATTAAAAGGAAATATTTTCTCAATTTTTGTTATAGCTATTGCAGCCGCTGAAGCAGCTATTGGTCCGGCTATTGTTTCGTCAATTTATCGTAACAGAAAATCAACTCGTATCAATCAATCAAATTTGTTGAATAAGTAGTATTAATAATCATATAAATTCTAATATTCATAAATTATAATTACCATGACCATACATTACGTATAATACATGTTTTATAAAATGTAAAAAATCAATGTAAGAAATCAAAGTATCTTGGTTCTATCACACGGGTCGATCCAGAATTAGATTGATTATAAAAATTCTGATAAATTATTGATTCATCTGGTGTCTAAATATATGATTCATTTACAAGTTTACTAGATCGAAAATTTCTGACATTTAAAAATTTTTTAAAAATTTATAGATCCAATGTCACATTCAGTAAAGATTTATGATACGTGTATAGGGTGCACTCAATGTGTGCGAGCCTGCCCAACAGATGTATTAGAAATGATACCTTGGGACGGATGTAAGGCTAAGCAAATTGCTTCCGCTCCAAGAACAGAGGACTGTGTCGGTTGTAAGAGATGTGAATCCGCCTGTCCAACGGATTTCTTGAGTGTTCGAGTTTATTTATGGCATGAAACAACTCGAAGTATGGGTCTAGCTTATTAATACGTTCCAGAAAACCCTACTTGAAATACATTTTTTTTATCTTTACCGACAAAAACCCGCGCTCAAAAAATATTTATTTTGAGCACGGGTTTTTCTGGTCCAAGTTTATCTTGTTTTTACCATGAATTATTTTCCTTGGTTAACACTAGTTGTAGTTTTGCCAATATTCGCGGGTTCCTTAATTTTCTTTCTCCCTCATAGAGGAAATAAGGTAATCCGCTGGTATACTATGTGTATATGTTTAATAGAACTACTTCTAACAACCTATGCATTCGGTTATCGTTTCCAATTGGATGATCCATTAATGCAACTGACAGAGGATTATAAATGGATCAATTTTTTTGATTTTTACTGGAGATTGGGAATAGATGGAATTTCTATAGGACCTATTTTACTGACAGGATTTATCACAACTTTAGCTACTTTAGCGACTCGGCCGGTTACTCGAGATTCCCGACTATTCCATTTCCTGATGTTAGCAATGTATAGCGGTCAAATAGGACCATTTTCT